ATATCTTGGCCCGTTGCGCCTGTTTGACCAATGAGAGTCCAGACTGGAGCTCATCTGATTCATTCTTCCGTTTACTCATTCGTCAGTATCGTCAAAAGCAGCTGAACTCAATCCCGATGGCTACCAGTGTCGATTGGCATTCCGCTTCTATAAACTTTATATATACTACAGATGTGACCATGATTCTATCTTGGTGAGAGTGGCGTGACTTGAAGCTGCACGGAGACCCTTTCCTTTTCTGGCTCTCGTGCTGGATGTCATCTCGGCATATCGGTCGGTTTAAGATGAATCCGGGGGAGGGAGAAATCCTCCATCGGCCGTTGACCTTTGATTCTCTTCTCTGAACTGCTCTTAGGCTAAGATTGAGTTGAATCCGCTTCTCTTCCGTATTCCTCAGCTCGACTTTATGTTGCCGAAGCTGTCTTGAAGCCCTTTCTTTCCGGCTTCCTTGAGTCAGCTCGGTAGCTAGTCTAGTAAAAAAAAGGGACTTTCTTCTCTTCCCTTAACCTTAATAGGGCTGGCTTGCTCCTTCTTCTCGTCCACTCGGGAATGAAGCCTTACCTTTCGCTACTAACCTGTTAAATGGAGTTGAGCTGGCTACAAAATCAATTGCTTCAGTGATGGTTGCTTCATCAAATAAAATATAGGTGGCAGGGTCAGACTTTGAGAAAGAGTCCACTGCTGTCCAGTCATAGTCAGTAGGAGCAGCTCCGGCTCAGCTCGATCAAATTTCCTAATTTTACTCTGGCCTTGTAGTACCTCGCTATCCTCTGTTGGTAAGTAGCCATTCTGAACTGAGCTTGCTTTCTTAACTCTTAAATTAGGTCGAAGTTGGTCCTCAACTCTTCTTCGTTGGAACCCACATTTAGAAAAGTTCTGTTAGGTTCTTAGTAGCAGTCGGCGACCTTTTCTTCTTTTACTTCACATAGCTTTTCGTCTCCTTGATAGCTGGAAGTTCTCCAAAAGTATGAAAAGCTGGAGGACTTTGTACCAGCCATTCCAGTGTGGTTGAATTTTCTTCAACAGCCCAAGGAATGTTCGCCCTTGTTATGTTATTTCCACTGCTTGAAGTGATTGTGACGACCACGAAGAAACGACGAATCCCAACTACGGATATATAAGAGCCAAAACTGCTAAGGGCATTCCATCCAGCGTAAGCATCTGGATAATCTGGAATGCGACGTGGCATACCCGAAAGCCCTAAGAAATGCATGGGAAAGAGGGTCAGATTAACCCCGAAAAAAGTGATCCAAAAATGGATTTGACCTAAAGTTTCAGGGTATGTCCGACCAAAGATTTTACCCACCCAATAGTGAAATCCTGCAAATAAAGCAAAAACGGCTCCCATAGAAAGTACATAATGGAAATGTGCAACCACATAATAAGTATCATGTAGAGCAATGTCTAGCCCAGAATTTGCCGGGACTATTCCAGTGAGTCCTCCTATGGTGAACAAAAAGATGAACCCTACAGCAAATAACATGGGTGTTTTGTATTGTATCGAACCCCCCCACATGGTAGCGATCCAACTAAATATTTTTATTCCAGTGGGGACAGCTATGATCATGGTAGCTGCGGTGAAGTAGGCACGGGTATCAACGTCTAAGCCCACAGTAAACATATGATGAGCCCAAACAAGAAATCCAAGAACACCTATACTGATCATGGCATAAACCATGCCTAGATACCCGAAGACCGGTTTTCCCGAAAAAGTCGAAACGATATGACTTATGATACCGGATCCAGGCAGAATGGGAATATACACCTCTGGATGACCGAAGAACCGAAAGAGATGCTGGTATAATATGGGGTCTCCCCCTCCTGCGGGATCAGAAAAGGTTGTATTAAAGTTTCGATCGGTTAATAACATTGTAATTGCCCCTGCCAGTACCGGAAGTGATAATAAAAGTGGGAATGCTGTTACTGGAACGGACCACACAAATAGGGGTGATCTATGCATAGTCATTCCAGGTCCACGCATGTTGGAGATAGTTGTTATAAAATTGATAGAACCTAAAATGGATGAAACACCAGATAGATGAAGACTAGAAATTGCTGAATCAACTGCTCCTCCAGAATGGCTGGTAATACCACTTAAGGGCGGATAGACCGTCCACCCAGTGCCGCTACCCACTTCTACTAAGGCTGAGCTTAATAGGAGCAAGAGACTTGGCGGCAACAACCAGAATGAAATATTATTTAATCGTGGAAATGCCATGTCAGGTGCACCTATCAGAATCGGAACAGACCAATTACCAGATCCACCTATCATCGCCGGCATAACCATAAAAAATATCATTAAAAAAGCGTGAGCCGTTATTAAAACATTATAAAGTTGATGATTCCCACCAAGAATTTGATCGCCGGGTCGTGCTAATTCCATACGAATCAATACTGAGAAGCATGTGCCCATCACTCCAGCAATGGCACCGAAGATGAAATATAGAGTCCCTATATCCTTGTGGTTAGTGGAGAACAGCCATCGGACCGGATTTGTCAT